TAGGCCAAGAGGTTGATAGTGAGATCTCGAATCAACTTGTTGGTCTCATGGTATATCTCAGCATAGAAGATGATACTAGGGATCTTTATTTGTTTATAAATTCTCCAGGCGGATGGGTAATACCAGGAATAGCCATTTATGATACTATGCAATTTGTATCACCGGATGTACATACAATATGTATGGGATTAGCCGCTTCAATGGGATCTTTCATTCTGGTCGGAGGAGAAATTACCAAACGTCTAGCATTCCCTCACGCTTGGCGCCAATGAGTTTTTTTATTTGAGAAAAAAAAAAGAATACTATGCCTTCGCTGTATCAAATATGAATCAAATAAAGAATAAGTAATAATAGCATGGCACTTCGAGTTCGATATGAACAAACCATTATTGTTTTTTTTTCTATCTAGCATGAGATTTTTTATCGAGATAGTAGTATGAAAGAAGGGTTATTCCCAATTTGATTTCTGTGTCAAGCAAGAGTCAATTTCAGCGTCACAAACCATTATTCTTCCACACCAGAAGTATCTTTCTTCTTTTTATGTTATGAGAGAAAGAGTTAAAAAAATGGAAAAAATCATTTTCTCCTTCTTGGATCGTATCAAAAAGAAACTTTGGGATTGCTAAACCACAGACGAGATAAATAGATAAAGCAACAGAACCATCATAGTATCTTTTTTACTACTACGAAAGGAAGGGTGGTAAATGGATCATTTAACGATTTGGATCGGATGGGTTCTATTTATTCTTTTTGATAGAATTTCTTCTATCGCGAAAAATAAATTCCATTACAGAGCCGTATGCAATGTACAAAAGATGCCCGTACGGTTGTTTAATTCTATTTTTTATTGTTATTTTGATTCCCCCTTACTTTAACCCAATCGTGCGATATATATATATATAGAAGAACCATTCATGATGTTATATCAATATCATCAGGGTTATGATTCACCAACCTGCTAGTTCTTTTTACGAGGCACAAGCAGGGGAATTTATCCTAGAAGCAGAAGAACTATTGAAGCTTCGCGAAACTCTCACAAAAGTTTATGTACAAAGAACGGGCAAACCTTTATGGGTTATATCCGAAGATATGGAAAGGGATGTTTTTATGTCAGCAACAGAAGCCCAAGCTCATGGCATCGTTGATCTTGTAGCGGTCAAAAATGAAAATACTGGGGATTCCCTATAAATATACTATATGAATTCCGTTTAAGAATTTGAAATTTCCGTGTGAATAGAAATCATTCATAATCATCAACCATCAGGTTAAGATCGATCTAAGCCAACCCGCTCTATTCTATCTAGAATGAGATTCTATAGACATGCCATGCCAACCATTAAACAACTTATTAGAAACGCAAGACAGCCAATAAAAAATGTTACGAAATCTCCCGCTCTTCGAGGATGTCCTCAGCGTCGAGGAACATGTACTAGGGTGTATGTGCGACTCGTTCAGTTCAGATCATGAGTTTGAAAAAATGCAAAAATTTTTTCCAGTATCAACGACCACTACCAATGAATTAGGATAGATAGAGTGGAAGACGGCCATTTCATTGTTCATTGACTATTCTCTAAAAAGGAAGATCTATCATCTACCTAATTATGTTATGAATTTATGGTTTCTATTGGTGCAAATCCAATCATTCCGTTTGAGATGAAAAGGAATTCTCCATTGGTAAAAAAGAGTTATCCATTAAGCGGAGGAAAAGGGTTATGCTCCTATTTCCTATTCTTTAAAAAACGGACTAACAGGGTCAGCTACCTAGCCAACTTTCATAATTAAATGCCGTCACTGTATGGATAGCTTCTTTGTGAAAAGTACTATTAATTTATAATTAGAATTGAAAAAAGAATTCTAATTGAAAAATGAATGGGTAGAGCCAAAAAGTGGGAACTATACAAGTTCACAATAAAATTCGATGAAATAAAAGAAGAGGCTCCGGTGTATAGAGAGGACCTCACCGTTTCAGAAGTTGCCATAGAAACGAGGAAACCCACTATTCTTGTTTATTTAGTAGCAGTCGAATTTCTTATTTCCAGGCGAGATACCTTGAAGAAAGAAAAAATAGTGGTCGGGAAGGTCATAGTCGCAAAAGCCATTGGAATTTATATTTTATATATCGGAAGAATCCGTTTTGTTATTAATCGACCGGAGGAAAAGGATGACTGAAAGAAGAGAAATCAATTAGTTATTCAATAAAGTTTCATTTGATTCAATGACCAGAGTTAAACGAGGATATACAGCTCGGAGACGTCGAAAAAAGATTCGTTTATTTGCATCAACCTTTATAGGGGCTCATTCAAGACTTACTCGAACGACTACTCAACAAAGAATGAGAGCTTTGGGTTCCTCTCATCGAGATAGGAGCAGGAAAAAGAGAGATTTTCGTCGTTTGTGGATCACTCGGATAAATGCGGTAACTCGTGAGGATAGGTTATTCTATAGTTATAGCCTATTCATCCATAATCTGTACAAGAGACAATTGCTTCTGAATCGTAAAATACTTGCGCAAATAGCCCTATCAAATCAAAATTGTTTTGATATTATTTCAAATAAAATCATCAATCAAAAATAAAATACAAATCAAATAAAGGAATCTTAATTAATAGAATCTATTATACTATATTGGAAACAAGAATGATTGAAACAGGATTTCCCGGAGAATGGACTCCGGGAAAATAGAAGAAAAATAAATTAATATTTGAGTAGTAGGAATAAATGAACATCTTTCACGAAAAAAAAAGATTTCTTCCCCATTTTTCCTTTTTTTTTTTTTTAATATAAAATCTGGATTCTAGTTTTTCCGAGCAAAACATTAAGCTTGAGTTCCAATTGGAGTTTTAAGGAGTATATCTATTTATTTTTGGTTCTAAGACCAGTAGTTCTAGGGATCGACTCCGCTCTCTCCAATTGTTTCTCATTATTACGAAAAGGTAACGAAGATAAAATACGAGCTTGTTTTATAGCGATAGTAATTAATCGTTGTTGTTTCAAGGTCAACCTATTCGCCCGTCTAGATAATATTTTTCCTTGTTCACTAAGAAATCGACTAATTAAACTCATGTTTCTATAATCGATTCGATCCCCCGATCCGATTGGGGGTAAACGCCTACGAAAAGATCGCTTGGATTTACGAAAAGGTTGTTTGGATTTATCCATGGTTTGCTTATCCCTTGTTTGTTTATTCCTTATTTATTCCTTATATATAAAATAATCTAGAAAATAGAATTCTATTTTTTCTTATTCATTTAATATTCGACCAAAATAGAATTTGGTTTGTATTATCTATGTTAAGATATAAAGTTCTTACTCTTCCCGATACTTGGAAAAATCACACACGAATTACATTCCATCTATTTCTTTATTTCCCCATGAATCGTATACTTTTTACAATAGCGACAAAATTTTCTCAATTCTAACCGATTGGGTGTATTGTGTCGATTCTTTTGAGTAATATATCTAGAAATGCCCGGCGATTCTTTATTGACACCCTTTTGAACACAAAAGGTACATTCCAAAATCACTAGAATTCTTATATCTTTACCCTTGGCCATGAACCTCCTTTTTATTTTGGATCGACTTCACTTTAGAACTCTCTTCATTTTATTTAACCAAATAAAAAGAGAATCTATATTCTCTATCTGTATTAAGAAAAGTTATTAAGAAAAGTTACTAACTAGAAATGGAATTCATAAATAGTTTCTTTTTTGAATTATTAGAATTTGAATGACTTCGAAGTACTCTAATCTAAAATAGAATTACTATGAATTTAGTATAACTATTTCATTAATAGAAGAATATTAAGAATATCATAATAATTAATTAATACAATTTTTTCTAACTAGGAATTATTCCTATCCTAATCTCAGTATTTTCTTCTTTCTATGTTAGAATTTTGTGGAACTGTTCCTAGACTGGATTCACATTTCCACTTCTTTTCCCCCAAATTCTATCGTAGATTCACTGTATTTTGACTGAGGTTCGATACACTCTTTCTCTTTCCTTTTTTTTTTTAGGAAAGGAAAAGAAAAAGGGAGTGAAATTGAAGCCATGTTACGTAGAATTGTATCTTCAATCTTCTTCATTTATTCACAGATCAATACAAGAATTCAATCAGGATGAAAAAAAGGGGAATGACAAGGCATCTGGAAATAAACGATTAATTTCTATCAATAGACCTGCTAAAGACCCAAACCATAGAGTGGTTAGCACAGGTGCCGTTGAGAGATATGTTTTTATATCTCGCATTGAAAATCCTCCTTATTCTTTCTATTTTCTATTTTTTTCGTATTTATTTTAATTCTTTATTTGTATTGTATATTGTAATACATATATAGTCCTAGTTTGATATTCTAATACATAGATCATAGATAACCCGATCTTTTAGTTCAAGATCATTTGTTTTTGCTTGAAATGAAATGAGTAATTAGGAATTACTAACTAAAATGCATATATACAATAACCTAGCAGATTCCATTTTGCCGTCCCCTAAAAAAACAAGAACATTCTCTACCTATATAGATAGATATAGATAAATAGAGCAAAAAAGAAGGATGTGGAAAACAAGACATGAATTTTATACAATGACACTATACAACAATTTTAAAAAGGGATGTAGCGCAGCTTGGTAGCGCGTTTGTTTTGGGTACAAAATGTCACGGGTTCAAATCCTGTCATCCCTACCTATTCTTTCTCCTATGGAAAGTTACGAGGAATTCATTGAATAAGATCAGGAATTTTTGGACATAATCTTCCTTTTTTTAATACTCTATGTACACAAGACCCCCCGGGGGTAAAAAAAATTCTTTTCTTTACAATCTGTATCTACTGTTATAGGATATAAGAAAGCGCTCTTAGTTCAGTTCGGTAGAACGCGGGTCTCCAAAACCCGATGTCGTAGGTTCAAATCCTACAGAGCGTGATTTCATTTATGTTATGTCGAATTACAACGAAATAATTTCACAAAACAAAGTATAATTGCAACTGAAAATTGACCTCCT